AAAAATAGAAAATACATTTTCATTTTAATAAAGTACAGCCGGTTGGATCCAACCTATTCTTGAAATATACAACTCGCACACACTCCCTTTCCAAAAAAAATCAATACACCAAGCACTACACTTAAATTTATTGGATTTGTTGCTAAAATATCGGTATTAAACCCGAAACTCCCGGCGGATGGCCAGTGGCCTAAGGAAACGAAAGAATCGGTTACATTTCTCATATGCTCTCCTCTTATAGATAGGACTAATAAAGAACAGAGTTCTTTTTGTATCACCCGGCTCGCCCTTTCTTTTTTGATCAATTTCCTTTTCTTAATTTTCCCGTTTTTAACGGGAATAGATTTAATCTATTTATTGAATTCTCAAATTCAAATATTTCTTTTTTTTTTTTTTGAAGTTTCCGATAAGAAAGATACTTCTTAAGTGAAGCCTTATTCGGTTTCGTGTCAATTGCGAAATAGCTCCTTTGTTCAAACATTTCCTACTTCCTAAAGGAAAAGGAAAAATTTCATCGTCCTAAACTAAGGACGGGAAGGAATAAAGCGAGCGAATCCACTAATTCCTCATCCTCAAATCAGTCCTTCCCGAGGTATTGTCACAACAAAAATACATAATTATAAAAAAAAGTAAAATATTGATATAATTCACAGAAGCAAACGGCAACGAGTTAATAAAATAAGAGAAAAAATAAGAGAAAAGTAAGTTATGTACTTTTTTATTTATATTTTCTACTTTCATTCGAGTATGAAATTAAACAAAAGGATTCGCAAATAAAAGCGCTAATGCCACGACCAGTCCATAAATTGTTAAAGCTTCCATAAAAGCTAGACTAAGCAATAAAGTACCTCGTATTTTACCTTCTGCTTCTGGTTGTCTCGCAATACCTTCTACGGCTTGGCCTGCAGCAGTACCTTGACCAACTCCAGGTCCAATAGAAGCAAGCCCTACGGCCAATCCAGCAGCAATAACGGAAGCGGCAGAAATAAGTGGATTCATGATAGGTTCCTCACACACACACACAAAAAAAAAAATGGTTAATGATACAATCAACCAATGAATTATTACTTAATTTGATTTGATCACTAAAATCTATCGAGTCGAAGTAACTAAAACTTCGAATGATAATAATATAGATTAGGTATAACCCTATATAACTAGTATATATTTAATATATATCACATATACATTTCTTTCTTTCATAACGTAAACTGCCCACATTTTATATGAAATCGAATTCTAGAATAATTCTTTGAAAGATATACTAGAATATGTGGCTGGACTTATAAACATTACATATATCTAGTGTGACCTATCCACCATTTCGAAATATCGTCTATCTTTTCTCCTATAACCCTAGTCGTATATACATACGTATTTGTATCTATTATGTTCCCCAACCGAATGGATTCTCTTGAACCATGCATTGCCTCAATTTGGATAAGCTAAAAAAAAAAAAAAAAAAAAGACTATAATTCGAAAACTAATCAATGATGACCCTCCATGGATTCCCCTATATAAGCCGCGGCTAAAGTTGCAAAAATAAGAGCTTGAATACCACTTGTAAATAATCCAAGAAACATGACAGGTATAGGAACTACTGAAGGTACTAAAGAAACAAGAACAACAACTACTAATTCATCAGCCAATATATTCCCGAAAAGTCGAAAACTAAGAGATAAAGGTTTTGTGAAATCTTCTAGAATATTAATTGGTAAAAGTATTGGAGTTGGTTGAATGTATTTTCCGAAATAACCCAATCCTTTTTTTGTAAGACCTGCATAAAAATATGCCACTGACGTGGGTAAAGCTAAAGCAACAGTAGTATTTATATCATTCGTGGGGGCGGCTAACTCCCCATGAGGTAATTCTATGATTTTCCAAGGTAAAAGGGCACCCGACCAATTAGAAACAAAAATAAATAGGAACATAGTTCCAATAAAGGGAACCCAAGGACCATATTCTTCTCCAATCTGAGTTTTGCTCAAGTCTCGAATAAATTCAAGCACATATTCAAAGAAATTCTGACCGTCGGTCGGAATGGTTTGTGGATCCCGAACAGCTATGATGACTGATCCTAATAAGATAGCAATTACGACCCAAGAAGTGATAAGTACTTGTGCATGAATTTGTAAACCTCCTATTTGCCAATATAAATGTTGGCCTACTTCTACACCTGATATATCGTATAACCCTTTGAGTGTTTTAATGGAACATGGTATAACATTCATATTGTCCTCTGACATAAATCGAACTTAAAAAAAAAAAAAGAATTATTTTGATTCAACCATCTCTTTCTCAACTCATCTACTTTCATCAGTAATCATATATTTCAGATACCAAGGAATCACACAACATAATATCAATATTCCATTTGATCTCTTTTTAAAAATTCAAGACAAGACGAGAATAGTAACCGAGCCAAAAAATCTAAATAATTAACTAATCTTAATATTCTTAATTATAACATAATCAACGACTTCTTATATAGCTAGAACGGCCCTCACAAATTGCGGATACTAATTTGTTAAGAATCAATCGGATTGAAGCTATAGCATCATCGTTGGCTGGAATCGAAATATCTGCAAGATCTGGGTCACAATTTGTATCAATTAAACAAATCGTCGGAATCCCTAAAATGACACATTCTCGAAGAGCTGTATATTCTTCTTGCTGATCAACGATGATTACAATATCGGGTAACCCCGTCATATATTTGATCCCACCCAGATATGTTTGCAAAGTAGATAATTTTCTCTTCAACATTGCTGCGTCTCTTTTTGGGAGACGGTTGAGTTTCCCCATCTTTTGTTCTGCTCTTAAGTCTCTGAACTTAAGAAGTCTCGTTTCTGTAGTGGACCAATTCGTTAACATACCACCGAGCCATTTTTTATTAACATAATGACATCGAGCCCTTATTGCAGCTGATGTTACTAAATCCGCTGCTTTTTTTTTGGTACCAACGATTAAGAAGTTTTTTCCTCTACTTGCTGCATAAAAAACTAAATCACAGGCTTCTGATAAAAAACGAGCAGTTCTAGTAAGATTTGTAATATGAATACCTTTACGCTTTGCAGAGATGTAAGGAGCCATTCTAGGATTCCATTTCTTAGTACCATGACCAAAATGAACTCCTGCTTCCATCATCTCTTCCAAATGGATGTTCCAATATCTTCTTGTCATTTTTCTCACGCTTTCTCTTTTTTTCACAAATAAAAAATTGTTCCTACGGAACCTTCTACCGGGATTGACCATTGGTATACAGTCCAAATCATTCATTTTTTTTTTGATTTCTTAATTTTGATTTATGATCAAATCAATAAAATAATTAGAAAGTAAAAAGAATAAAGCTCCCCTTAGGAAATCACATAAATGATTTTTCTAGTGTGTCATGGAAATTGTTTGGGACACAAGAACAAAAAAATTCTCGATGGTGTAACAAAATATCTCTCATTTCCAACTCGAATAGATTTTTCTTTTTGATTTCCAAATGAATGTTTTTGTCTTGCCCTGAACGATGCACTAATTTTTTGAATCCAGTACCCACTGGGATAACCCCCCCCAGAACAACATTTTCTTTCAGACCCTTCAACCAATCAATACGACCCCGTAGAGCAGCTTTTGCTAAAACTCTAGCAGTTTCTTGAAAACTTGCCTCGGATATGAAACTTTGAGTATTCAGGGATGCCCTCGTTATTCCCAATAAAATTGCCCGATAACAGATCGCTTCGTCTAAAGCACGCCCCGCTCGTTCCGCTCGCAACAATCCGATTAATTCTTCGGGTGAAAAAACATTAGACATTCCATCTTCTGAAACCAACACTTTTGATGTTACTTGCCGTACAATAATCTCTATATGTCTATTATGGATCTGTACCCCCTGGGATCGATAAACATTTTGGATCTTATTAACCAAAGAGATACGACTTTGGGCTATGGTTAGCTCAGCCCCAATTAAGGATTCCCAGGGAATTCCAAGAATTCCTGGTATACGTTCGTTCCAACCTTCAAATCGCCTTTCAAAGTTCATCGATATTGAACCAATCGAACGCACTTCTAAGATTTGTTCTACTTTTGGAAGACCCTGCGTTATGTCACCAGATCGGGATTTTGCATATATAAATGTAACTAACGTATCTCCTTCAGAAAGGGTTTCTCCATAATGTCCATGAACAGTCGCTCCTAGAGTGGCCAAATAGGGCTTAGCTGATCTTATAACTAAGGAATTAACATGAACAATTAAAATTTGACCAGATTTTTTTATGTGTGGTCCATGTTTAAATAGACATATATTTTCACAAAAAAATTGTCCAATACTAATTATTGTGGATGTCTCCTCACTAAAATTGTGATGTAAAAAGCACCAATTCAAATGGAATGGATTCAAAATGATGTTATTGCATGGACCGGGATTATAAAGCCGCCTATTTTCATCTATTAAACAGTATTTAAATATTTCAAGTACTTGGAAAGTCCGTTTAAGATTGTCAAGTAGCCAATATTTATTTAACAAGATCTGATTATGAGTTATTAAATGATAAGATGAATAAAAATTCACTATTTTAGGTACAATAGTACCTAAGGGGCCCAACAAATCCGTAAGTGGAGTTATGGGATTCGATTCTTTTGTCACATTGTTATATTTCGAACCGTTGAATGGACCAACTCGATAACAATTGAATGATGACAAAATTCTCAAAGATTGCCATTCCTTATTTCGATTCAAAAACGTACCAATAGTTCCTTGACACTGGATAAATAATGGAATCTTCACTTTGGAATAAAAAGGATTAATATTAGTACGATCTAATCCATTATCGGGAATCAATCCTGAACCCGCTGTATCATACCTTTTTCCGGTATATGAAATCGTAGACTTGACTAACTCAATTCTTATGAAATCACGAATCAGATCATTTACCCTTACCTCAACAAAGGAAGAATGCATTTCTTCTATAGAACCATTTTTTTCTTGGTCCCAATTCAATACTAAGCAAGTC